CAAGATCTTACTAAAAAAAAAAGAGAATAGATTCTCTATTTTTATATCAAATATCTAATTTTGATACCAATAAATAAAAAAAAGGTTTCAGAAAGTCATTTGGAATTAAGATAATAGTCGAATCTTTCATATTCAAACAGATTTGCATACCAACATCTAGATACTTTTTTGGTGAACTCGAATCTAATTAGGTTCTTTCATTTAGGGAAAAGAGGATAAAATTTAGGAAATAGAAATGATCCAGATTTAGTATGGCTACCAAAAAAATTCAATGTTTGAATTGAGAGTTCGTTCATACGTCAAGATTTTTTTGATCTTTTGAATTGTTGGAAGAATCCAAATCGTGAATTTTTTTAAGTTTTTTTAAGACAGTATTAAGAATTTCATCGAAAACTTACAGCGGCTTGCCAAACAAAGGCTAAGAGAAGAAAGAAAAGAGGTATTACGGGCATAACATCTACGATTGGATTCAAAAAGGCGTAGGCCTCTGGCAATTTGGCGACTAAAAAAGTGCTTGAAAAAAGGGCAGAATTAAAACAAATACAGATCAAATTAAATATATTAAGCATAACAAAAATTGGTGTTCTTGTGGATAATTTCATTTTGATTGAGTTATTAATATATTTTTTATATAAGGAAAAAATAAAGAAAGATAGTCTAAAAAGACTTTGTTGAACTTACTCAATCAAAAATCCTTTCATTCTCTTATGAGAATTAAAGAAATAATATTTTCATACAATATCTTAATTGAATTCTATGTAATGATCAATAAAGTAAGTTTGATTTGCTATCTACACGTGTTAAAACTCTAGCACCAATGTAATCCATATTTAATTTTGAATTGACGAACAACCAATAGGAATATTACTCTTTTAGTAGTCTTTAATAAAAAGCGAAATGGGGCGTAGCCAAGCGGTAAGGCAACGGGTTTTGGTCCCGCTATTCGGAGGTTCGAATCCTTCCGTCCCAGAGTACAGTCATTACGGAATCAATCTTCTATTGCCTTTGTACACCATCTTTCTCTTTCTCTTTTAAAATCCAATAGTTTTTAAGAATAAAATATTGAAATGAAAAGAAGAATCAACTTATTTTTCATTCTTTACAACCGAATTCAAAAAAATCGATTTGCTTTTTTAATTTGTGTGTGATGCGGGTAAGTAAGGTAGAACCCTAGATTCTAAGAGTTTGAATAGAAATCTATATTTATATATATAAATATAGATTTCTATTCAAACTCTTATGGGATTCATTTGAATTCTGACTTAACCTTTAACCTTTACCCGTAAATTCACTATTTCATTCATAGAGAAAGAAAAGGTATAGATTACGATATACTGACTGAACTATGACTATTCATGATTCCATAATTTAATCAATTACACAAACTAGAGGAATGTTATGGTAAAACTTCGTTTAAAACGATGTGGTAGAAAGCAACGTGCGACTTGAATTGAAGGACATGATCTGCTGTGGATTTTTTCATCCGCCACTTTTTATATAGGAATATAGGTGCTCTTGGCTCGACATTTTGTGTTCTATTTTACTAGAGTCCTACACTTTTTTGGAATATAAAAAAGAGTACAGGATGGAGCTCGAGGAGAATCGAAAGTTTTTTTTCTTTCGCAGGAGTAAGGATCTAGGGTTAGTGCGAATCAATGGAACAACTTCGTAAGTCTTTTTATATTGAAAAAAAGTCCTTTCAAGCAATTTTACAACGGAAAAGTCAATTTTCTTAAAATTGTAAAATTCTTTGAATCAAAAGAAAAGTCTATCATGCGTGAATCAAGCGTTTGTATGATTCTTTGGTATAGAAAGAAAAGAAATCATAAACAAAATAAGGGGTTTGTTGCTGCCCTTTTTTAATAAAACGATTCAAGATCACCGAAGTCATGTCTAAACCTAAAGATTCAAAGTAAGGATAAAGAATCCTGAAACAAGGAAATCCCGTTTTCAATTGTTTGAACAACTAGATCAGAATGAAGAATCAAAATTTTTTCTAAAAAATGAGACAAACAAAAAAGGGCTAGAGACTACTCAATAAAAAAAAGTACTTAAGGATTCTCCGGTGAGATGTTTGAGAGTTGTTTAACTTGAGTTACGAGAGTACGAATGTTATGAATGCTTTTTATGGAAAAAATATTTAGGGTTTCAATACTGGCTAATTGATTTCATGTTTTTATTAATCTATTTAATATTTGAATTGACTATTTGCATTTTATACAGAGAGTTAAAGTTAACTTCTACTAATTGAATTTTTTTTCTCGAGCCGTACGAGGCCAAAACCTCTTATACGTTTCTAGGGGGGAGTATTATTCATATACATCTATCCCAATGAGCCGTTTATCGAATCGTTGCAATTGATGTTCGATCCCGAAGAGAAGGAAGAGATCTTAGCAAGGTGGGTTTTTATGATCCGATAACAAATCAAACTTATTTAAATCTTCCTGCTATTCTCGATTTTCTTAAAAAAGGCGCTCAACCAACAAGAACAGTTCATGATATTTCAAAGAAGGCAGGGATTTTTACGGAATTAAGTCTTAATAAAACGAAATTGAATTAATGAAATAGAAAAAAGAGGATGTGAAAGACTCGTATATAGCTTGATATCAAATTTTATCTACTCTTCTCTTTCCTCCTCTTTCATTTCCATCATATTTATTTTGATTTATTAGAATTTCGATTTATTATTAGTATTCCTCGTAAGGTACGAATACTAAAAAATCCCCTGCTAACAACTACTATGTTTTATAATCATAAACAAATTTATGAAAAAAATTTTGGATCTAGATTATATAAATTCGCATTTTTTTATAAATAAAAAATTTTACTGTATAGAAAAAAATACTGTATATAAAATAATATATTAATTATTCATCATAAAAAATTAACGGCCATAAGAAGGGGTCTAAAAAAGTATAAAAAGATTTGAGATTACCTTAACTGGCTTAGTTTTCATTCAGTGTATGAACTAACAAACCAAGGAGTTAAGCTTTTTTATTTATTTTTTCTATTCTTTTCACTATATGAAAAATTCATAATCATATTGACAACAGTGTATGGACCAAATATAATTCTCTCATAGATAAATGGATCTATTTATCCCTGACGCACACACGACTGGATTTTTTTCTTTATTCTGGTTGTATCTACATATTTGCAGTACGTTCTTTTTTTGTTTTTTGGGGTTGCTAACTCAACGGTAGAGTACTCGGCTTTTAAGTGCGACTAGCATCTTTTACACATTTGTATGAAGAAAAGGATTCGTCCAGATCTGCGGTAGAGTTTGTAAGACCACGACTGATCCTGAAAGGAATGAATGGAAAAAATAGCATGTCGTATCAAAGGAGAATTCAGATAACATTTTTTTCTTTCCTGATCGGTACAACCTTGTTTTCGATGTCGAAAAAAAAGAATTCCAATTTGGGTCAAGTGAATAAATATAAATGGATGGATAAAAAAACCAGTTTTCCTGATTCCAGGAAAAAAAAAAAGAAACGAGCTTCCATTCGTAATTTGAAAAATTACCCGAACTAATTAAATGTTAAAAATAGATTAGTGCCTAATACGGGTATGGGAAGGCATTTTTTTCTTGCGTGTTATTATCAATTTTTTCATGAGTCCTAATTATTTTTTTACCTAGTCCATTTGGATTAGGTTGGAGTGTGTAAAAGAAGCAGTATATTGATAAAAAATATATATATTTCCAAAATCAAAAGAGCGATTAGGTTCAAAAAATAAAGGATTTCTAATCATCTTGTTTTGTTATTCTATAAATATAACGAACAGAAACCTATTAAAGATAGAGAATCCGCTTAGCAGTCTACCTGTTTGTGAGGTATCTATTGCTTTCGTAGTCTAATACCTTATTTTGACTGTATCGCACTATGTGTCATTTCAGAACTCAAGAAAATAAAGACTTTACCTTCAGTTCAAATCTAATTTCAATCCAAATGGAGAAATTTCAAGGATATTTAGAGTTCGATGGGACTCGGCAACAGAGTTTTCTATATCCACTTTTTTTTCGGGAGTATATTTATGTACTTGCTTATGATCATGGTTTAAATAGATTAAATAGAAATCGCTCTATTTTCTTGGAAAATACGGATTATGACAAAAAATATAGTTCACTAATTGTGAAACGCTTAATTTTGCGAATGTATGAACAGGATCGTTTGATTATTCCCACTAAGGATTTGAACCAAAATTCCTTTTTGGGGCATACCAGTCTTTTCTATTATCAAATGATATCTGTTTTATTTGCAGTGATTGTAGAAATTCCATTTTCCCTAAGATTAGGATCCTCTTTTCAAGGAAAACAATTAAAAAAATTTTATAATTTACAATCAATTCATTCAATATTTCCCTTTTTAGAAGACAAATTAGCACATTTTAATTATGTGTTAGATGTACTAATACCTTACCCCATCCATCTAGAAATCTTGGTTCAAACCCTACGTTACCGGGTAAAAGATGCCTCTTCTTTGCATTTTTTTCGGTTCTGTTTATACGAGTATTGCAATTGGAAGAATTTTTATATTAAAAAAAAATCAATTTTGAATCCAAGATTTTTCTTGTTCTTATATAATTCTCATGTATGTGAATACGAATCCATCTTTTTTTTTCTACGCAAGCGGTCTTCGCATTTACGATCGACATCTTATGAAGTCCTTTTTGAGCGAATTTTATTCTATGGAAAAATACAACATTTTTTAAAAGTTTTTGTTAATAATTTTCCGGCGATCCTAGGGCTGCTCAAGGATCCTTTCATACATTATGTTAGATATCACGGAAGATGCATTCTGGCAACAAAGGATACGCCGCTTCTGATGAATAAATGGAAATATTTTTTTGTTTATTTATGGCAATGTTATTTTTCCGTATGGTTTCAATCGCAAAAGGTCAATATAAATCAATTATCTAAAGATAATTTAGAGTTTCTGGGTTATCTGTCAAGTTTGCGATTAAACCCTTTAGTGGTACGTAGTCAAATGCTAGAAAAC